ACACCCTTATCCTTGTTTTTGGCGATTTCGCATTAATATCAATAAGGACAGGGAACGTTTTACCTACTCCTAACGGTCGGAGCGAGCCCTTGAATAAAGTGGATCTCCCCAAGTAGGATTTGAACCTACGACCAGTCAGTTAACAGCCGACCGCTCTACCACTGAGCTACTGAGGAACAACGGGGGGTTAGATCTCATATACGTTCAAGACTCTTGTTCTTTGGACCGACCTACGACCGGTGCATGAACCATTGAGAAGCCCAAAGCTTCCTTCGGAACTTCTGGAACATACACCCCACCCTATATTATAGGGAGAGAAGGTGACGATAGCAATCCCCTTCGCCTCCCCGCCTCCAGGACAAGGGGAGGCGGCGGTCAACCATCACCATGATCTTCTCCACGATGCATATTGATCAATCGATCTCCACGGTGCTGCGGACCCGCCAGTTCGCTAGGTATACTCACTCCACCGAAGGGCAACAAAGACCTCTCTCTCCCTGCCAGGGACAAGGGGCCTGCTTCTTATCCTAAGAGCTAGAAGGTAATGGTGAGATAGTCTCAACTAACCTACCTTACCTGTCCGAGCCCTTCATTGAGTGAAACGAAGCGGACATCATGGCACTTGGAACTGCTATTCGATCATAGAATTGATTTCGATCAAGCAGGAGAAGGTCCCCCTGTCGGCCCTTTCATCTCTCTGCCCGCTGCATGCTGTATAGCCTTCGGATCATGGGCTGGTTGAATGCTGGGATACGTGAGATTAGATCCGATCTGCCCGGTGATTTTGGTAGATAAAGATAAAGTGGTGGGAAGTGCTGAAGTGATAGGAATCCATATCAGCGATCGTACCGTCATTACTTCAATGATTGTAATTCTACCTGATCAATCACTCTTTTTTATCTGTATTTTCTTTCTCAGCATTTCATTTTAAGAAGAATCCTTTTTTGAATGATGGAATATCAGTTCTATATATGTTCCATATAGATAGATAGATATCTATCTATCTATAATGAAATGAATCCAAAATGGAGGAAGGGGGAATAGAAAGGGGAAGGAAGAACAGAAAGAGAACAGGGGGACGGAGGGGATGGAGAGAAGGGAAGGGGACGAAGAATTGCAAGGGGACATAAAAGATCGATCTATCGATACAGAGAATGAGAGATTAGTCAAAATCTCACATCAACGAATCCATATAAAAATAAAAATTGTCAGTAGAAAGATTACTGCAAAAAACAAGAATCCAAATAGATAGGAAGATGTCCGTCCCCCCCCTAAATATTTCATTCCCTCTCCTACAAAGAGACCCAGGATACCGACTCTATCTATAATTCCATCAATTACCCATCGATCAAATAAATAAGTTAGTTCAGCTAATCTCCGTATACCCATAGTAAATATTTTGTTATAATATATGTCTATGTAGCCTCGGTAATATGACCAATTGTATATGACATTGATCAATCGGTCTGGGATACCCTTTAGCCGGGAATCCCTTTTATACCATAAATATGGTGAGGAGAAATTAAAATTTATAGGTCCATATAGGACAAAGGCCACGAATGTGCTAAAAAATGCTATACCAACTGAGGGAATCGCATCTACAAAAAATTCGGACCAATTTTCAGGATGGTTCTCATGGAAATGGTTCATCGATAGAGTCAACCGTTGGGATAAGATATCAGAACTTATTTCTCCTTGAACAAAAGAAACTCCTATAGATCCCACAAATAGAGTGAATAGTCCCAGTGCAAGTGAAGGCAATAGCATTGTATTGTCCGATTCCTTGGGATATGGAGGATCCCCTTTATCGAGAGGATGAGTAATAACCAGATATTCCATAGGTTTACCATCGAATTGTTCCATCTTCCCTGAGAATTGAAATACTCCTTCAGAGGAAGAAGAGTTCTTATTTCCCGGTAATTGTGGCATAGAACCCATTTCAGTTTCGGTGAATGTACCAGATTCTTTTTCTCCCCACATAGAGATCGAATAGAACGGAATAGGGTCGTTATACAAATTTACGCGGAGATCTCCTTCGAAAGCAAGAAAATACATACGAGACATGTAAAATGCAGTAAATCCTGCTACGGATCGAGCTATCCCCCCAAGAATGGTAGAATATAGCCAACTATCACTAATAATTTCATCCTTAGACCAAAAACAAGCAAAGGGGGGAATACCACAAAGAGAAAGTGTACCTAAAAGAAAGGTTGTTCCTGTAATTGGCATGTATTTACTTAAACCACCCATGAGAGCCATATTCTGACTTTCAGCGGGGCAATATCCAACAAGAGATTCCATGGAATGAATCACTGATCCAGATCCTAGGAACAATAACGCTTTAGAATAGGCATGTGTAATCGGATGGAACAAAGCAGCTCGATAAGAACCTGTACCTAGAGCTAACACCATATAACCTGATTGGGACATAGTAGAATAAGCCAAACCTCTTTTAAGATCACTTTGAGCAAGAGCCATAGTCGCTCCCAATAGAGCCGTTATTCCACCTGTCCAAGAGATGAGATTCATTATGAAAGGTAGAGCTTTGAAAAGAGGGAACAATCGAGCTACGAGAAAAATTCCTGCTGCTACCATAGTAGCGGCATGTATAAGAGCTGATATAGGGGTAGGCCCTTCCATAGCATCAGGTAACCATACATGAAGTGGAAATTGTGCGGATTTAGCTACTGGACCTAAAAATAAGAGAAAAGCACACAGAGTAGCAAAGAATGAACTAACTTCATTACTAGCAATCGATTCGTTAGATCTTCCCAATAAATATCTAAATTCGAAACTACCCGTTATCTGATAAAATCCTAGAATTCCTAATAATAGTCCAAAATCTCCTATACGATTAGTAATAAACGCTTTTTGACAGGCATTGGCTGCACTGGGTCGAGTAAACCAGGAACCTATTAATAAATAAGAACACATTCCTACTAATTCCCAAAATATATATATTTGTACCAGATTAGGGCTAATCACTAGTCCCAACATAGAAGCATTAAAAAGACTAAGATAAGCAAAGAACCTCACATATCCTTGGTCATGAGACATATAATTATCACTGTAGATCATAACCATGATTCCGACAGTAGTAACTGATATTGGCATAATGGAAGTAAGTGGATCGATCAAATAGCCCAACTCTGGGGAAAAATTCTTATTAATGGTCCAGGACCATAAATATTGATAGACGGGACCACCTGTAATTTGCTGCAAGAATAGATTGAAAGAAAGGAGCATAGCTATACCTAGCAGGGAAATGCTGATAAGAGCCCATATATGATGAAGACCCCTGGTTGCCCTTGGAAAAAGTAAGGATCCCGATCCTATTGGCACAGAGGCTGAAAGTGGAAGGAAAGGCACGATCCAAACATATTTATATATAAGTTCCATAGGAAGATCGAGTAATTTTTAGAAAGATTTTTTCTCTTTTTTTTTTTTTTCTTTTTTTTTTTTTTCATTTCCCATTACTGGTTTCCGATCCACTGGATTACGAAAGGAACAAATCAAAAGGGGTCGTAAATCAGGAGGAACGATGGGATGGATTCCATCCATCTATTTTTCCTTCTCCTTCCACAAATAGAAAGTTCGAGCTGATTAATCATTAATTAATATGAAATGCCAGATGAATAAGAACCCTAGTTTCTTCAGGTACTCATCAACGAGATAGAGTTGTGCACATCCAAAATTGTACACTTTTCCCATATATTATCTTATATCACATAGATTTTTATAAACCAATAGAGATGTTTGACACTCTGGTCCTGCAAAAATATTCATGATAAAACCTGACAAGAATCGAACCAATTAGAGAGCTATTCTAGATTAGAATATTTGATCGAATCTGTTCGATACATATTCGCTCCTAATCTTAAATAACAAGTATATACGTAATAATTGGAATCAGGAGTGAACAACTCCGAACGGGCCAAATAGATCTTATGGTATTTGTCACTCCACATCATTAGGATTAGGACCGGATGGATGGACGGAATGCCAAAATATCCATTTATTACTATTGATTTACCATAGATCTATTACTAATATCAGACATTCTCGGCTGTAAAATGAAATAAGAGGGATAATCCCACAGGATTCTCCTGGAGATGAACTGACCAATTAAGTAAGAAATGCATTTCCTAGAAAGAGGACACGGTGTACGTAGGTTAAGACATCGACAAAATTCGATTTGATCCGTAGTAGATTCTATCTGTCCAAAGAAATGATAACGAATGGATTCTGCAGTAAATAAATCATTATTCATATAACGAAATAATGTAATTTTATCACAAATTATGAAGATTTCGAGGAGCTAGATCTTTAAACTTTTAGAATAGAAATAACGAGAGATATACGTACATATAGAGATATACATATCTCTATATGTACGTATATCTCTATACTGCATAGAATCACGCGATATATACAAGATTGAATATCAATCTAATAATATTTATCTAGACAGATAATATTTATCCAGATAGATAGATATGTACATATATGTCTATCACATCGAAATATATGAATGAAAAGCATTGTTCATCATGGCAGTTCCGAAGAAGCGCACTTCTAAATCCAGAAAACGAATTCGTAAAAATGTTTGGAAGGGAAAAGCAGATCAGGCCGCGGTAAAAGCTTTTTCCTTAGCTGAGTCTATCTCGACCGGTCGGTCAAAAATTTTTTACTGCACAACAAATGATAAGCCCTCTGGATCATCTAAATCCACATCCATTAATGAATCCAATGATTCATAACATCAACAAGTATGCCCCCTAGTAGAGGGCAATAATGGGAAAGAAGTCATTCCCTGGCTCTTTCGAACAATACTGGGAACGATACTGGGGTCGGACAGACAAAGAGACAAATCATGATTCGGTTTCACTACAGCATTCATTTATGGCCGACTGAGAGAGGGGGATTCCTTAACCATTCTTCCGATTCTTAAACCATTCATCCATACTTCCTTTACCGCTGGGGAAAGATTCCCCAGCATCATTCTTCAGAAGAATCCCGGATTAATTTAGCATTACCCTTATTTATATTTCTGATAGCTTTACCTCATCAACATCTTATTGAATATCTATTTATATGGATAGATATCTATTTAAATAGATATGTATTTAGATAAGAACCTCGGAGTAATTAGTTTAATTTTAAATAGTTATAGAACCTACGGGATCATCTGAGTATAGTATTCACACACAAAATCACTCGTTCATTTTGGATGACTCGAATCTATGTGTTACTGTGTCACTCGAGCGAATTATTGCTCAGATCTCGGTGAATAATTCCTAATTCCTAATTTCAGATATCGGGATTCATCTTTCTCTTACTCTTCTTATTCCATTCGGGATTTCACACAATTGCTAGATACAGAATAGGAACTTAATAGATCCATTTTACTCCTCAACGGTTATCTCCTTTATGGTCATATAGAGAAAGTGCTCGATTTTTTAAGATGACTCATGGCTAGAGATACAATAACTCTAGCCATTTATGACCCGTTTTCAAGAACATAGGAAGAACATAATTCTAAGGGGACTGGCCAAAGTATAGATGTATAACTTTGCGCAACATCTTAGTATATCTGATCCCCGCCCGTCATTGGCCCCCCATTAATGGCCTAGCTCTCACTTTCCAGAACGTGATTTAAGGGGAATGAATAATCCATTTTTTTTTTTTTACATTCCAATAGCTCGAGAAACTCTTCTTACTAAGCCCGCGATATTCACAAATCGTTATCGGTAAAGTTACGGCATGAAATCTTTTTCCATGTATCTCTCTTCCATGTTCGGGATCTAGCTGCTTCCATTCTATCAAGATAATTTAAGAGATCTCTTGTTCAATGATGGAATTTAATAGGACTCTTCATTCCCCTTCGGAGCAGCAGGATTTGAACCTGCGACCTCCATCACCCCAAGATGGCACGCTACCAAGCTGCGCCATGCTCCGTTGTAATGATCAACATCACATTGATTCAATGTCCGAACTTAGATTTCGAACATCCCCCAATCTCCATTAATTACTCCCCCTGTTAAACCTGTTTTGAACACATTGACGATCTGGCACAAATGGGTTAGTATGTCTTTACCAAGCCGCCATGGTGAAATTGGTAGACACGCTGCTCTTAGGAAGCAGTGCTAGGGCATCTCGGTTCGAATCCGAGTGGCGGCATTCTTAGAATAAAATTCCGTTGATCTCCCTCCTATTCTGTTCAATTCATTTCTATTTATCTTTTCTTTATAATAGATCACTCTTTATAATAGATCACTCTTTTCTATTGACTATTTTTAATTTATCCTATCGTATTTCTATTATCGATCCTATTTTAAAATCAAATGAAGAAATGGGTTTATTATGATATTCATAACCTTAGAACATATATTGGCTCACATTTCTTTTTCTCTCATTTCTGTTGTCACTCTCGCTTATTGGGGAACCTTGGTCCATCAAATTGAAGGGCTAAGTAGTTCGGGAGGAAAAGGCATGATAGTTACTTTTGTCTGTACAACGGGATTATTAATTACTCGTTGGCTTTATTCGGGACATTTACCGTTAAGTAATTTGTATGAGTCATTCATGTTCCTTTCATGGAGTTCATCTGTGATTCATATAATTCTAGAAGTGCGAAGCCAAAAGGATCGAGGATTAGGTGCAATCACTGCACCAAGCACTATGTTAACTCATGGTTTTGCTACTTCAGGTCTTCCGAAGGAAATGCAACAATCTGCAATGTTGGTACCTGCCCTGCAATCCCATTGGTTAATGATGCATGTAAGCATGATATTACTCAGCTATGCAACCCTTTTATGTGGATCCCTATCATCAATAGCTTTTCTGATCATTACATTTCGGAGAAATAGAAGGATTCTTTCGCTTCTCAGTGCGAGGGACAATTCATTCATTTGGCCCTTTCCCTCCAGGAATAATTTGTATTTACATGAACAAGAAAAGAGTGATTTGCAAAACACTTTTTATTTGTCATTCACAAATCATCGTAAATGTCAATTGACTCAACAATTAGATTATTGGAGTTATCGTGTTATTGGTCTAGGCTTTCTTCTTTTAACTATAGGTATTCTTTCTGGAGCAGTATGGGCTAATGAAGCATGGGGATCTCGTTGGAGTTGGGATCCTAAAGAGACTTGGGCATTGATTACTTGGATCATATTTGCAATTTATTTGCATACCAGGGTGAATAAAGGTTGGCAAGATGAGAACCCGGCAATTATAGCTTCTTTAGGATCTTTTATAGTTTGGATCTGCTATTTGGGGGTCGATCTATTAGGAATAGGTTTACATAGCTATGGATGGTTGATTTAGCACAGAACTAAAAATGGACTTGGACCCGGGATTTATGGAAGAAAAAAAAGAAGAATATATTCCATATAGTATAGTTATTATAATAGTATAGTTATTATACGGAATTGATAAATGGAATTAGTAATTTTTTCAAGTTCTTTCAAATAGTTATTCTAATATGATCACTACTTTAAATAATTTGAATTACATCCGAAACAAATTAATTGTTCATTATTTTGACCCCATCCTATTCCTCTCTCTTCGAGAGATGAATAGGATAATTTGATTGTATCCCATGACTATCTAGTTGACAATTTATCTGATGAAAAGTCCGAAAGGAGTTATTCATGGAAGGATCGGAACATAATAGCTTCCACTTTCTTATCCCATAGAGATAAGACTAAATCAGGATAAGGACCAGTACCTATTACTGGCAGAAAAAGACAAATCGAAATAAAGATTTCTCGTGGTCCAGAATCCTTTAAATAGGGGTTCAAGACGTTCAAAAACTTATATCCATAGAACATTCGACGTAACATAGATAATAAATGAATAGGAGTTAATATCATTCCAATTGCCATTATTGCAGCAATAACTATTTGAAAAGTCAAAGAATACTTACGACTAGTAATTATTCCCAGAAGTACCATAGATTCCGCTACGAAACCACTCATTCCTGGCAATGCGAGGGAAGCCATTGAAAAGCTACTGAACATAGTAGATATTTTGGACATTGGTATAGCCATTCCTCCTATCCCGTCAAGAAAAAGAGTACGTATCCCATCGTAACTTGTTCCTGCCAAGAAGAAAAGTGCAGCACCAATTAATCCATGAGAAATCATCTGCAAAATGGCTCCATTAAGACTCGTATCTGCCATGGAACCAATTCCTACAATTACAAAACCCATATGAGATACTGATGAATAGGCTATTCTCCTTTTCAAATTACGTTGACTCAGAGAAGTTAGAGCTGCATAGATAATTTGAACCGCTCCTACTATTACCAACCATGGTGAAAATAGAGAATGAGCATGAGGTAATAATTCCATATTAATTCGAATTAATCCATATCCCCCCATTTTCAATGGAATTCCAGCCAAAAGCATACATGTACTATAATGCGCTTCCCCATGAGTATCCGGTAGCCAGGTATGTAAAGGGAGAATTGGCAATTTGATGGCATGAGCGATGAAGAATCCTAAATAGAATACTATTTCCAGTACTACAGGATAATATTTATTAGCCAATATTTCAAAATCTAATGTTGGTCCATCAAATCCATAGAGACCCATACTTGAAGCTCCCATTGAGATAAAAATAGAACCACCTGCAGTGTACAAAATGAACTTTGTAGCCGAATATAGACGTCTTTTTCCTCCCCACATGGATAGAAGTAGGTAAACGGGAATTAGTTCTAGCTCCCACATGAGAAAAAAAAGTAGAATATCTCGAGAAGCAAATAACCCTACTTGGCCACTGTACATTGCCAACATCAAGAAATAGAACAATCGGGGATTTCGGGTAACTGGCCAAGCGGCTAAAGTGGCTAAAGTAGTAACAAATGACGTCAATGAAATAGGTCCAATAGAAAGTCCATCAATTCCCAGTCTCCAATGAAGGTCAATAAGATCTATCCATTCATAATCTTCTTCCAATTGGATCAATGGATCGTCGAAATGAAAATGATAACGAAATGTATAGGTCATTAGAAGGAATTCTAATAAGCAGATACCCAGAGTATACCATCGAATTATATTATTCCCTCTATGAGGGAACAATGGGATTGAGGAACCCGCAGATATGGGCAAAATAACAATTATTGTTAACCAGGGTAAATCGCTCATGATGAAAATGGAAGTAATTTTCTATAGAAAAACCCATGCTCAATATCTCGGGTTGAGTATGGGTTTTTACCAGTGAAAGAAAAAAAGGAGAATAATAAATAGGAGATAGATCTAACAATTTTTGTGGTCTATGTTTATTAGTAAGCTAGACCCATACTGCGAGTTGTCTCATGCCACAAATAAACACGTACACTCAAGAAATCTGTTGGACAAGCAGATTCGCATCTCTTACAACCTACACAATCTTCTGTTCTTGGAGCAGAAGCAATTTGCTTAGCTTTACATCCTTCCCAAGGTATCATTTCCAATACATCTGTGGGACAAGCTCGTACACATTGAGTACAGCCGATACATGTATCATAAATTTTGACTGAATGTGCCATTGGATCTATTAACTCCCATTAGTTAGGATGTCAGAAGTTATCAATTTGATAAGATCTTATAATATAGATCAATAACAAGATATTATTGATATCAGACGAATTAGTAATTGTACTATCAGTGATATTATGAATGGATATATTTATATCATGCATCTGTTCAGTAGGGTGAAGTTACTTGTATAACTTCGATCTTTCTGGATTCTACTAAATCTGACTCAATTGTGTTGGTCAGATACAATTTGTTAATGAGTTCGATATGGATTGAATAACGCTTTTCATCGATAATAATAATACATTGATTTCGATTACATGCAGATAATAGGTATATCTACTATATACATAGATTTGTGTATCTATATCTATTTATATAGATTGATAGATGGATATACCTATTTTTTATTTGTAGATTTAGAAATCTACTTATTCCCGATCAATCCGGAGATTCTATGTGCTCTATTACCATTTTGACAAATTAAATTGATCGATACGAGTCGATTTTCTGTTACGATATATTGCTAAAGCAATAGCTAATCCAATGGCTGCTTCAGCGGCTGCAATAGCGGTAACAAAGATCGAGAAGATGTCTCCCTTTACTTGTCGACTATCAAAATAATTGGAGAATGTTACGAGATTGACATTAACCGCATTCAGTATTAGCTCAAGACACATAAGTGCTCTAACCATGTTCCGACTTGTGATCAGTCCATAAATACCGATAGAGAACAAATAAGCACCTGAAATAAGCGCATGCTCGAGCATAATTGATAAACTCCCTATTAACCTCGATTGATCTAGATACGAACAGAAGTTCTATAAAGTTTATTATTTGATATTATCTGGAAGATCAAAGATCATACTTCTCCTAATATCACGATATTTCACTCGATATTTGACATTCAAACTATTTCCTCTCGGCGAGCTATAGTAATTGCTCCTACGAGGGCAACTAAAAGTATTATAGAAATAAGTTCGAATGGAAGGAAAAAATCAGTTGATAAATGAGCCCCAATACGTTGAACGTTGTTTGTTAAGTCCTGTTCTAAAATTTGATTCGATTTTGTAGTCATAGATATCTCGGACCATGATGTGTTCAGGATAATAGTAATTAATGAACAGAAGAGACTCGTACAAACTACTAAAGTGATACCATCTCCGACGGTCCAGAGAGGAACAAAATTTGGATATTTTTGATTATTCATCAACATCACGGCAAACACGATCAAGACATTGACAGCTCCTACGTAGATCAGGATTTGTGCAGCAGCTACAAAATCTGCGTTCAATAAAATATATAATAAAGATATACAAACAAGAACCGGTCCCAATGAAAGGGCAGAATAAATTATATTGGTAAGTAGTACTACTTCCAAACCTCCTAATATGAGACCCAGCTCTAGAGGGACCAAAAGAATATCATGTATCGGCCCAGGTAGATCCATTATATGTACGGTAAGTTCCAATATTACTTCTCACAATCCCATTCACTAAACAAAGAAGTTACCCTATCCATATACCTATTTTATATACCAACATGAATATTCATACTGCAACTATTCGGATATGTAAATTAGATAGACTGATCCAGAATTAGATTGGTCAAGGATATATTATAATCAATGATATATCATTGGTCATATTCCTAGTGTAATTTTAAACAGAATTACTAATTCCCAGTCAATTCGAAAAAAAAAAATAGGGTCCCTATTCATCGGTTCTCCCTGATCGGAACTTCAGATTGAATCCGGAGAACTGGTAACGGTTCTTGGATCTAAATGTCCGTCCATAGTTTTCTCGGACAAAGAAGTTGAACTGAAAATTGTTCGAATTGTAGAATCTTCAATCACCGATATTGGTGAACGTCCTAGAGCAATCTGATCATAATTCAATTCATGACGATCATAGGTCGAAAGTTCATATTCTTCAGTCATCGACAGACAATTTGTGGGACAATATTCGACACAATTCCCACAAAAGATACAAATTCCGAAATCAATGCTATGATTTTCTAATCGTTTTTTTCCGATATCTCTTCCAAAGTTCCAATCAACAACGGGTAGATCAATCGGACATACACGGACACATACTTCACGAGCAATACATTTATCAAATTCGAAATGAATCCGTCCGCGAAATCGTTCTGATGGGATCAATTTGTCATAGGGATATTGAATAGTCATGGGTAAACGATTCATGTGATATAGGGTAACCATAAAACCTTGACCAATATATCTCGCAGCTTGTATCGCTCGTTGACTATAATCTATGAATCCAGTCACCATGGAAAACATATGGTAGATATCCTTGAATGGATCATTTCGTGTCTATTCTATTTCTTTCTCTTTATAGATGTATTCAATCTACCAATTTCGGATGTGTTACAGAATCTATTTTTGGAATGATATTTTGTCACAATAAAAGAAGTTGAAAAGAAGCTGTCAGTAATAAATTACCCAAAGCGATAGGTAAAAGAAATTTCCAACCAAGATCCAATAATTGGTCTATCCTCATTCTGGGCAAAGTCCATCTCGCCGTGATAGAAATGAACAAGAACAGATAAGCTTTAGCTAATGTGATAAGGATCCCCATCGTTATGCCAAGGACCTCACTAGTTCCATTAATAGAATCCCATTCGAAATATTCCGAAATTGGTATGGATGGAATGGAAAAGTTCCATCCGCCCAAATAGAGAATTGTCACAAATAATGAGGAAGCTAATAGATTCAGATAGGAAGCAACGTAAAATAAACCAAATTTTATACCCGAATATTCGGTTTGATAACCCGCTACCAATTCTTCTTCCGCTTCTGGTAGATCAAAAGGCAATCTTTCACATTCTGCTAGGGAAGAGATAAAGAAAGCTATAAACCCTATAGGTTGACGCCACAAATTCCATCCCCAAAAACCATATCTAGACTGTGCTTCAACTATATCAACCGTACCTAAACTGTTGGATAATTATAGTCGATAATAGCATCACCGTTCTCATCTCTATTCCGAAACCGTACGTGAAACTTCAGCTTCATACGGCTCCTCAATGGCCATCGAGAAGTAGAAAGAACAATCCTTTTATATTATCTCGTTATGCACCTCGCACAATGGGAAATAGAATAAAAGAGAAAAGAAACATCGAAGTGTTCATGAATTGGACCAATGAGATTCTGTCTGCTACAATAACAAGAGCTTTTGAACCTATCTTGACCTTCACAATTCTTTGTTAGTAAAAATTCGGATCCATTAATGAAATACTACAACAATTACTTTTTCCCACTATGGATCCATATTCCATTTCACTCGAGATTCCGTCAATCACGAATGAGACTTCGGCAGTAGTCCATTGATTCAAATTAGATCTTTATGAAAAAAAGGAGAAGAAACATCCTTTATCCATCTTTTCGTGGGAGAAGGAGAGGAGAACTGCAAAAAGGATTACTTCGTTCCTGATAGTCATTCCTTTTTAAGTAAATAGGAACATACTCCAGATCGGGGTTCTGGGGAAGTACTACTCGATCATCCCTACCAACGTCAAGTCCTCATTATCATCCCATTGATATAGAAACATTTCTCGAAATATGTTTCGTTATCTCTCACTAACCTTTCGTGCATTTTTGTGTTCCTGACCATCTACTTTTGCTCGATCTTCAGTATGATAGTATGAGCTTCATACAGTTTTTTTTTTTTTTCCTTTGCCCCCGCTGTCAGGCCCCGATACTAATATCTTAACTGGGGTACACAGTTTTCACTGGTTGTGCATGCCTTCACTCTTGTACAGGGGATGGGACTCGATCCTATTACTGCGAATTCACAAGCTGTTTGATCTCACCCATATGACTATCTAGTTTATCAGTTGGAATGAATAATAAATATTCATCCTATTAATCTCCTTTCCTTTCTTATAGAGATAGGGGAAAAGCTCATATTGCAACGGATCACACGTAGAGATATAGATAACACACATAAAGCTAGAGGGATTTCGTAACTGATGGATTGAGCAGCAGCTCGGAGACCACCTGAGAAAGAATATTTATTATTTGATCCATACCCCGCCATAAGAAGTCCAAGAGGAGCAATACTTGAAACGGCGATCCGGAAAAAAACACCTATACTAAGATCAGCTAAAACGATGTGGCGGCCGAAGGGAATTACTAAATAACTCGAAAGAATTGGTATAACCACTATAGCTGGTCCAATACTGAATAACCAAAGATCCCCTCTAGATGGGATAATATCCTCTTTCAAAAGTAGTTTGATCCCATCTGCTAAAGCTTGAAGAATTCCCAAGGGACCGGCGTATTCAGGTCCAATACGTTGTTGTATTCCTGCAGATATCTTTCTTTCAAGCCATACAATAACTAATAATCCTATTAAAATTCCCAATATAGGAATAAGAATGTAAATTCTAATCCATATAAGACCGAAGATCTCTTTTAGAAATCCCAGTACAAAAGATAAATTGATAACTCGTTCCTCAGGATCCGTCGTATTAATCACCATCTTAACGATCAACCTCTCCCATAATGATATCTATACTACCTAAAATTGTCATGATATCGGCCAATTTCATGCTTTTAACCAGTTGAGGAGGAATTTGCAAATTAATAAAACCAGGTGGGCGAATTTTCCATCTCCAGGGAAAAATACTATCATCTCCCATTAGAAAAATTCCTAATTCTCCTTTGGGAGCTTCTACTCTCACATAATGTTCTTGTTTTGGTGACTCAAAAGTAGGGGAAGGTTTTTTACTAATAAATCGAAATTCAAAATCATTCCATTCCGAATCTTTGCCTTTATCGAGGCGCCGGGCTTCCAAATTCTCATAGGGTCCTCCCGGAATTATTTTTAGGGCCTGTCGAATAATTTTGATAGATTCTGTCATTTCCCCAATTCGTACCAAGTAACGAGCTAATGAATCCCCTTCTTTTTGCCATTGGACCTCCCAATCAAATTCATCGTAACATTCGTAATGATCAACTTTACGAAGATCCCATTGTATTCCGGAAGCTCGTAGCATAGGTCCTGATAAACCCCAATCTATTGCTTCTTCTCTACCAATGATGCCTACTCCTTCAACTCGTTCTAAAAAGATGGGATTGCGCGTAATAAGCCTTTCATATTCAGCCACTTTGGATAAGAAATAATCGCAAAAATCCAAACATTTATCTATCCAACCGTAGGGTAAATCTACAGCTACTCCTCCGATACGAAAATAATTATGCATCATTCGCATACCCGTGGCAGCTTCGAATAAATCATAGATAATTTCCCTTTCTCTGGAAATGTAAAAGAAAGGAGTCTGTGCACCAATATCAGCCATGAAAGGCCCAAGCCATAACAAATGGGGAGCTATACGACTCAACTCTAGCATGATAACTCTGATACAGCTAGCCCTTTTAGGTACCTGAATATTTCCCAATCTTTCCGGCGCATTTACCGTTACTGCTTCTGTAAACATAGTGGCTAAATAATCCCATCGTGTTACATAGGGAAGATATTGGACAATTGTTCGGTTCTCGGCAATTTTTTCCATCCCTCTATGCAAATAACCTAATATAGGTTCACAGTCAATAACATCTTCACCATCTAGAGTAACAATAAGTCGAAGAACACCATGCATCGATGGATGATGAGGGCCCATACTTACTATCACGGAGTCTTTTTCTGTAGCAAGCACGGTCATATGTCATTCTCCTCTGATTCGTTCCATAAATTGATGGAAACAAAGGAACGGCTCATTAAGATCCGGAATCTAACAACCAAAAAAAAATTTTGGAATTGAAAATTTCGTTTGAAATCAACGGATTTTTAGCCCACGAATACTTAGTTGACCAATTAAATCTTCGTAACGAGGTCTGTTCCTTTTGGACAAATAAACCAGAAGTCGCTTACGTTTCCCCAAAATTTGCCACAAACCTCTTTGGGATGAATAGTCTCTTCTGTGCAATTCCAAATGATGAGTAAGTCTCAGAATCCGATCAGTTAAATGATATATCTGAGATTCAACGGATCTTCTCCGTTCTTTAAGAATCAGAGATGAACGAATGGGCGAATTCTTTGGCATAAAAACTATTTTTCTCGAGATAGAATGAATGAGATTGATTCATGGTCAGAAAGAAGAATGAGATCTATTAATTTTTCCATGGTCCATGGAAGAATTTGTTCCGAACATTCCCATTTAATGACAGATAGAGAATTTATCTCCTCCCAGAGAAACGAGTTTCTCCAATTTGGATTTGCAGCGGGATACAGATAGATGAGAGATTCCTATATCGATAGAATCGAATAGATCGAATCCAAATAGAAATATCTTTTAGGATTTCGATTCATTCCATTGATGCGGATATGGATGTATTATGAAATACACTATCTACATATCTATCTATTTATCCATCTATCTATCCATTTATAGATAGATAGATATCGAATCTCTATTAAATAGATCCCATTTCCTAATATAAAATTAGGGATACATACGTATTCTTAACATAACAGACCGACTCCCATCATTTGTATTGAACCAATATCTATTCATACAAGCCAGATCCTCTAATCGATAACTAGGCCAAAGAAAACGTTTAGTCATTTGGGTTATATCTATATCAAGATGTTTATCTCTTTCCATGAGTTCTTCGTAGTTTTGTACGTCCTTTTCATCGGAAAGTTCTGCATTTCCATCTAGATTATTCTCCAGATCGAAACGATTTAGAATTCTAAATTCTCTACGACGTCTCGGAAGCAAAATATCTTCAAAAATGAGAGAACTTGAAATGTTTTCATTCCCATCTCCAAGAATTCCTCCGTGTCGTATAGATCCATCAGAAAGATTTACATCTGCCCTTCCCCGGAACCTATTCTTAAATCTTAATGAAATACTTACGATTTTATACATCAGGAATTGGTCATCCAATACCCCAGATAAACGAAATGGTTCGACAATTAATATTCCATCCTTTACTGTTCCTGAAACATCCTTATCAATCGAATGAAACATTAGATCCAGGTCCAAATCTCCCGTTCGAAGATAGGGTATAGCAATTCTCTCCGGATCCTTCATTCCACTTAAAAGAGAACATATATTGATGTTATTTTCGAGTTCCCTCGCTATGGATTCTGCCCATCTAAATTGAATAGCAGTTTCAACAGTTTTTCCATCTTCCAGCAGAAATTCTACCTCATCGTATTCATTGTTTCCATTATCCTTTTTTTCTTTGTCCTGACTATTCAATCCAACATACTTTTCTTGGTCTTTAACATTCGATCTAACATATTCTTGTTCTTGAACATAGGATCCAATATCTTCTTTCTGTTGTTCTCTTTCTTCTCGGTCTCGGACATTCGATCTAATATTTTCTTCTTTCCTATATGATCCAAAAATATCTTCGTGTTCTTCTCGTATAAGCGATTTTCTTGGTATGATCATCAATTCAGTTTTATATGTATCATTCATTCCTACAAGTTCTGGAAATAACCAGAATCTTAAATTTGATCCGGAACGATCCGTTCTTCTTCGATTAATTCTCGGAGAATCGGTAATATCAAAATTGTCTCTTTCTTTCTCGTCGATCCATTGAGAATTCGTAATAGAACAAATATCCTCCTTGTCAATTTCTTGATAATTGAGAATATTGTAACCGAAATCCTTCTGATCTTCATCCTTTTTTGAATTCGTAATATCATGAATATATCTTTCCCTAGGAATCTCTTGATAATCGGTAATATTGATATTATCCGGTATATCAAATAGTTCCGATTCACGTATAATACTATTAGAGAGAATCTCTTCCCGTTCATTCTGCCGTACTGGCAGTCCGTTAAGATCGAAATCTTTTGTGAAATCGATATAACTATATGAGAAAAGATTGTATCTGTAACGTTTGTTCAGTTTCCGGGTTCGTCCCGGAGAAGGTTTTACCAAAAATGAGGGATATCCCTGTTGTTGTTCATAGGGAATGAATCTATTTTCTTCATAGGAATGAAGAGAATCTCGATTCTCAGCCGTCCGTTGCTTACTCATCTCATTTCTCCATCTCTGTGGTGCTATTCCAGACCATATCTGTGAGGATAAATTGTATCGATCGTAACATTTTAACCACTCTTTCCAGTCATTTGCTCTCAAATCTTGCGGTTCTTTAGAATCCAATATTCCTTGTATATTGAAAAATTCTTTGATCTTTCCTTTTAAAAAAGGATACGATGTTCTATATTGTAATAGATATTTTGAATGGGACTTGTTCATTGATCTTATTTGCCATATCTCGTTAAATAGATATGCTTGGGACATTAAGATCATGTCCCGATCGGTACCAACTTGTAAATCTCGTATCTCTTTGGTAATTGAATGGTAGTTGGGAATTTTATCCTTATTTGTCTTCGAAATATCGTTCTTCAAAATGAAAATTATTCTGTAAATTGCTACAAGATTCCTCGTCGATCTAATACAAAATTGTATGTTCAACCTGATGAGGCGAATAACACTTAGGGAAATATCTCTGCCCATTCTTTCAATAAATAGATTTATTGAATAGGGCCATTTCCAAAAAAATCGTACACTTCTCTTTCTAAATTGAACAAGTATTTGCCGAATCTGAATCAATCGCTTTTTTGATTCCGATTCTATATAACTAGAACATTGATTATTTTTTTCCTCTAGATCTACATTAATCCCTAAATTTACTAGATATTTCTCAGTGATCTGTTCGATCTGATCATCCATTGTGGTTGTCCAATCATCTAGATCTTCAATAGTTGTTTGAGTTCTATATCCAGGTCGATCCTGAATCTCCGATGAAAAATTTGCACTACCCGCAGGCCTAGTCCCGATGAGCAATTGATATTTATTGAGGATCTGGTCATTTATTCCGAGATTTTCTGTACTCCTATTATCTGGTTGAGGTCCAGATTCCTTTATTCGTCCTATTCCTGATAGAATTGTTCTTATCAATCGTCCTTTCAATTCTTTGATAATGGGTTCCCAAAAGGAAGGTATTTTTTTTGGATAACCAAAAGGTACTTCAGTTTCCAATCCCCAGGTCGTTAAATAGCTAGAACTCGATTTTTCTCCTTTGTCAAATTGGAGCTCAGATCCGTGCCAAGGTCTCAAACGAAAAGGAAATAGAATCTTGATCTGAATACCATCCCTGAGCCATCTGTCCGGAAATTCCGTTTCTGAAAATTCAATCCCATCATAAGTGCATTTGATATGAATTTCTCTACTCCATTCCCCCCAATCTTCATCCCATTCAGGGACTTGAAATAATAGCATACGACCAATATTTTTAGCTATTATTAATGAGGGTAAAATTATATATTTTCTAAGAATTGATTGGGTCACTAATATAAAACCTCTTATTTTTTGATTTAGTGAAAAATCCAATTTGTCTGCTATTGAGAGACGATCAACTTTTGATCTCTCCCCAGAATAAGTTCTTCCCGATTTCAAGTCTTTATTTAGAAAATTCGTAACAATTTGTTCCAGATCTACTCTATTGGGCATATAAAAAGAATCTTTTAAAAAAGTGGGTATCTCCATTCTTCCCAAAAATAGAAATAAAGGGGAATGTGCACCCGTTTGTATCATTTTACATATTATAGTTCTACGTCTTTGAGCACGCATGGATCCTTTTACTAGGTTACGGCGAAAATCTGACTCTTCCGAATAACGTCTCACAATTCTCTGTATTCCGTTCGGGTCGATAATTGTTATACTCCTGATCTTTCTTGGACGAAGATCATTTATTGAGGGTATGAAGTCGTATTTACCGCTTCTCAAATTGTAGGACCATCGAGGCACAAGTTTCTGAATCTCTATAATTTCGAAAGGGTCATTGAATAAGAATTTCCCGCAAAAGGCAGAAATAGATTTTGTTTGGGTCGAATCACCCGTAGATGAATTTATCCAAAGATCCCGAAGTACTGTCCATTCCTTCTGTTCCAAATGTTCGAAAAGTGAAACTTGTTCCGCAGAAGGAAGACTAAGGATTAATTCCCATCTCATGGGACTTGTGACATTTTTCTCGCCACCAATTATACCAGGAATATCCAACAAATATTTTGCATAGGTCTCTTTATTACATGAAGCTATTTCCAATAGAACCTCAATATAAATTCTTCGATCATATGAGACTATTTCCAACAAATCTCTCGACGAGTCTTTTACATGAATCTCTTCATTATTTGAAGCCATTTCCGAGAAATCTATTCGATGAATTCCTCGATCTTTCAAAGAAACTATATTCGGCAAATCTTTCGTATAGATCTTCCAATTATCCGAATTTCTGATCATTTGTTCCGCTAATAGATAAAGTTGTTTTGAAATAGGTTCAACTTTTTTCTTTTCTGATAATTCATTGATTGAGATAAACGAGTGAACGGTATCTGTAAGTAGTGGTTCCCAGGGTAGCGGAAAGTTTTTGCGTTCCAATTCTCGCCAATGATCAGAGATCCGATCTTCAATTTGATTATTCCAGGATCCTTCCGCGGTGTCCTTCGTAGGTACCTTTGTCAAATCCGGAAGATCCAAATTGATCGAATCGCTCAAAATCCAAGGTGACCTTAATTGATCAATTATTCCACGGAACGGTCCATTCAGAAAGGGATCATGTATCTTAGGAAAGGAATCTCCCTGATAATTGGATAATTTAACTCCTTTTTCCATCACATCTCCAACAGGGGATCCATTGCTTAGAGCTTCTATTCGATTCCTGAATTCATTGCCCAAGTTATCCTTTCTCTGCTCTTCAGTGCAAATCCATTGATAATAAAGATCCTCAGATGAGGAAAAGGTATCTGAAAGATTCCTATATCTTCTGATCCTTTCCCAAAATACCGACACACTAGGTAGAGATGTGAAAGATATCCTTTGTTTTCCATCACTTGAACATGTGTCGAAGAAATATTGGGATACTTCGGTCTTTACAGGACCTGAGTTAGTAAATGGGCTATTTCTGATATATCGCAATGGCCTATTCCATCTGCAATGATCAAACAAAATAATGGGCCATGGTTGATCGAACCATGGTGATTCTTCGTTGGGGAGTCTTTTAAATTCATTTTGATCCTTATGTACAAAGTCATCCTTTATTTCTTTATTAGAAATAAGAGACGGTGACGGAGTTCTGCCCAAATATAATAAACAGGAATAATAAATAAGAATACTAAAAGTTCGATTTATATAGCGTTTTGATATAGTATAACCTATGGGTGAATCACGTTCTATACGGAAAGATACCAATCTTGCCAAATTTATGAATAGAACATGACCACCCAACCAACCACAAAGACTACTTATTACAAATGATATATTATTGCTATAACGAAAAAGAAAAAGGTTCATCAGTCTCGTTAATATAGGACTTGGTAGAATAATAGGATTTAGTAATTGAAAAATTAGGCTATCCATAAATAGACCTAGAATTCTAGAATTGTTAAGTGAATTTATGGGGTACAGAGATTTTGAATTTGAAAGTTTCTCGTTGGTATGGAAACAATGAAGGAACATGTATGGTACAACTAATAAAGTTATTGCGTGAGGTTTCCCCAATACTGTATAGATAGGTGAATAGTACATCGATAAAAAAACTATTAATTGTCCCGTAATATAACCACTTATAGTTACTATACCATCTACAGTTCCTTCTAGAAATAAAATTCTCATGGGGGATATCTGAGAAGGACTAATGGGCAATGTGGTAATAAATCCGTAATAGAGTCCAAATAAAATGATCGGACCCGATACTTCTATCCTTGATGATATTGAATCCCATGGTAGACTCAAGATTCTAAGTATCATATTCACTATAAGTATCATATTAAAAATCCTTCTTAAAAAACGTGGAATGATTATAGAAATTATTCCAATATCTCCCATATATACATGGGAGATATTGGATATGAATAGTTATCATTTTCTAATTCATGAATTCAATTTCATAGAATTGGTCCCAATTTCAAATCGATCTTTACTTGATCTCTCCATATATGTGCATATATGCACACATATGTTTATAACATATATCAAATAGATATGCATATGCCATTAACACATATATTCGATTCGGAAATATTGAGGGATATTTAAAACTTGTTGTCTCTTTTTTTTTTTTTTTTTTTTTTATTTTACTAGGGTGGTCCGGCCCAAGTCTTCTAAATTGTCGTTACACCGCAAAGGTCGAGTGACCAATTCAAGGACATTCCTAGCATTAGCAAATCCGTGAATTTGCGCAAAGGTGAATTCAACCGACCATTTAGTATTCATTCCTCTTGCTTCTAATGGGTCAGCATGAGCCATTCCAGTGATGGCTAAGTCGGGTTGTAACTCACGTATACGTCGTAATTGATTATAATTATCCGGTTTTTCCACAATTCGTGGTATTGGTACACACATCTTTATACATGTATCTCGCAAAAGTGCTAATTCAGCAGCTTGATATCGTTTATCCATATATGGAATACCAATTTCATAAACGATCATTCCACATCTGATTAAGAATCTTGCTAGAGATATTTCTAGAAGATTATCTCCCATGAAAAATACAGATTTTCCATGTACCAAAGAAATATAATCCTTCAAACTTTCCCATATCTGTTTCTCCCTTTCCTCTAAACCCTGAGTTTCAATATCAAATACAGGACAAATCTTTTCGATCCAAGCACGCGTTCCGTCCGGACCGATAGGAAAAGGAGCTCCAATTAATCTACATCTTTCACGTCTTACCAAAGTGGTTGCTGTACGACTCAGAAATGGATTGATACCACAGACATAAACTCCATTACCTAATGACGGAAGATGAGTATATCTCTGGGCAGGTAACCAACCTGATACCTTGACAGATTGGCGCCTTAATTCCAGACTGAGTTGAGAAGCTACGTTCGAAGGTAGGGATCCAAAAAGAGCTAAGGAGGGATGATCTCCGTATTCTATGAATTCTCCTTCCTTTTCAAGGGGAGGAGGGAATTTTTGTATAGTTCCATTCCGTTCACGAACGAATAATCTCTGTTCTAGACAACGATGTGCCATCGCAGCTAGCACAGTATCTTCCCCTTGAGTAAAAGCATGATCCAGTCCGTTTGCTCTTGCCACTATAATTGGTATTCCAATTTCAGATTCCAATTTTGGTGCCATACCTTCCAAGTCCATTTTTATTATTTCTGTAGTACAAGTACCTATCCATATGATGACATTGGGGTCCCTATCTTTTTTTATCCGAATACAAAGCCTTTTCAACTCTTCATAATCATTCAATTGAGCCGAGATATCTCCTTCTTCTAATTCTGCCATTGCATAGCGAGGTTCTGCAAAGATCATAACTCCAAGCGTATTTTGTAGAAAATAACCACATGTCTTCGTGCCTACCACCAAAAAGAAACTGTCTTCAATCTTTTGGTATAACCAAGATACGCAGCTAATAGGACAAAAAGTATGATAATTACCCGTTTCACATTCAAAAGTGAGAGTTTCAGAGATCTTCGCTGACATAAATAGATTTCCCCAACGAACCGATCAACGAATCAATTGTTGATCTCAAACCATCGTAAATCCAAGCAAATTTTCCTGATTCTTCCCCTGTTTCCCATCATTAATGGGACTTAGGTAGGAATCGGAAAGTAAACTGAAGAATTTTCGATCCGGAATCTCTTTCGGTACAATACCTTCTGGTTGAGACAATATCTGATCTGCTATGTTCAAATAATATTCACACACATAGTTAAGGGATGGTTCAGATCCAACCATTTCAAATAAGGTTTTACCCTTGACTCTAGATATTCGAATATCTTCAATAAGAGGTAAAACTTCTATTACGGGCATTGGACAGACTTCTACATATCCATCGATAAGATCTCTTTTAGATGTACGATTTCCGACCAAGCCTGCTAATCGGAGTAGATGTGTACGAGTTTTTTCCCCGATAGAGACAGCAATACGATTAGCTGCGAATAATGCATCAAATCCATTATCTGTAATTATTACGCAATAATCCGCATAGTTCAATGGAGCAGCAAAACCTCCACAAACTACATCACCCAATACATCGAATAAAATAATATCATATTCGTAAAATGCATTTAATTCTTTCAACAATTTCACAGTCTCCCCTACCACATATCCCCCACATCCGGCTCCTGCGGGTGGGCCCCCTGCTTCTACACAATCTACCCCTCCATAACCCTTGTGAATTACATCTTCGGGCCAAATCTCCTCATAATGATAATCCTTGGACTGCAAAGTATCTATAATTGTAGGTATCAGAAATCCTGTAAGAGTAAAAGTACTATCGTGTTTGGGATCACATCCGATTTGTAATACCTTTCTGCCACGTCTTGCTAAGGCGATTGAGATATTACAGCTAGTCGTTGATTTACCAATTCCGCCTTTTCCGTAAACTGCTATTTTCACCTCTAAATCTCCCGTTATTAATTAATAATCATAAGAATTTAATCCTCTTCTCCGTTCCAGAATGAAAAGGGTTAAGTGGTAGTAATAGGAATAATAGATCCGGTCATACCAGTAGTTTAACTCTCCACCTATCCTAAGATGGTATCTATGTATACATCTAAATATCCAACATATGGATAGCAGAAACATATGTATCTTTATCTAACCTATCTTATTGTGTTCCGCACATAAACCGTTCATTCCTATTCCTTGTCGTAACGACGAGGTAAAATAGTACAAAGAATTACATTCTTGATCATTCATCCCAAATGAAGGAAATAGGGAGAAAGATAAAAGAACAGATATTGTTCTCTAAAATAGATTATGAATTCATTAATTCATAGAACAGATCATATCCAAAATTCATAGAACAGATCATATCCAATTTTTATTTTTATATGGATTCGTTGATGTGAGATTTTGACTAATCTCTCATTCTCTGTATCGATAGATCGATCTTTTATGTCCCCTTGCAATTCTTCGTCCCCTTCCCTTCTCTCCATCCCCTCCGTCCCCCTGTTCTCTTTCTGTTCTTCCTTCCCCTTTCTATTCCCCCTTCCTCCATTTTGGATTCATTTCATTATAGATAGATAGATATCTATCTATCTATATGGAACATATATAGAACTGATATTCCATCATTCAAAAAAGGATTCTTCTTAAAATGAAATGCTGAGAAAGAAAATACAGATAAAAAAGAGTGATTGATCAGGTAGAATTACAATCATTGAAGTAATGACGGTACGATCGCTGATATGGATTCCTATCACTTCAGCACTTCCCACCACTTTATCTTTATCTACCAAAATCACCGGGCAGATCGGATCTAATCTCACGTATCCCAGCATTCAACCAGCCCATGATCCGAAGGCTATACAGCATGCAGCGGGCAGAGAGATGAAAGGGCCGACAGGGGGACCTTCTCCTGCTTGATCGAAATCAATTCTATGATCGAATAGCAGTTCCAAGTGCCATGATGTCCGCTTCGTTTCACTCAATGAAGGGCTCGGACAGGTAAGGTAGGTTAGTTGAGACTATCT